GCGACTTACCCATTCAGTGACTTTGGCACTGGACGTTCTCAAAATGGGTACTATCGGGTCGGGTTAATTAGAGAATAGACAGACGTATGTTGGCATTCCAGCCTTCCTTCTCCTTTCAGGGCCTATCCGATATCCGAAAGAGGATTGTACCTCTTGGTCGTGAATATCTGAATAGGACGAACCCGCCCCCGTGGATATCTTTGCTTCGGAACAAAGCAATTAGAATTAGGCTCGGTCAACTGGAATGTGTATTATCCATATGGGAGATCTTCCAATTGAGGAGATCCATCGACCTGAGACGAAGAGAAAGGTCTATCTATCTTCTTTAGTTATTCAATGAAACCAATGATTCATTATTGGAGCAGATAGCAACAACCATTTCAGCGGACATGCGTATTTTCCGATGTATTTACATGGTTTCATTAGTAGAAATTGTTTGATGTAGCGAGTAATAGGCTCTTTCGCAGTTCAAGAATTCTTGTTTAGGCAGTTCATATCATCCACACATAGTGATCTAAGATTTCAATTCTTCCATGGAGCTAAGGCCAAAAAGATGGAAGAAACAAGTGTTTCCACGACTCTACCATCCGGCCAATTCTGTTCCACTTAATCCCCTTTTCATGGGCACATATCTTTACGGCTAAGGGATGGGGAATCTTTCTCCTGTTACATGAATCAAATGTTTCATTTCATCCGGGAAAATCCATCTCTTTCTCAACAATGTCTTTGTCATTTGATCCAATAGCGTTCCGTTAGATAGGAACAGATTTGATAAATACTGATAACTCTCGGATAGAGTATTAGAACGGAAAGATCCATTAGATAATGAACTATTGGTTCTAAACCATCTCTGGCGATGAATCAACAATTCGAAGTGCTTTTCTTGCGTATTCTTGATGAACCAGCGTTTATATATAGATGTAGGAGGATTTGTTTGGGAAGCAATAAGCCCCTTTGACATCTCTTCATCTGCAAAGAATTCTCGACGTGAAAACACAGAGACAGAGGGCTGATCTTTGAATAGGGAAAAGAATGGATCCGCAGGGTCCCAAATGAATTGGCTTGGTCGAAAAAAGCCTTGTTCTTTGGAAGATCTATCTCGTGTCTGGTACTGCATAGTTCCACTCTGCAAGAACTCCGAATCATTCTCTTGAAGCTCATCCTCTTTATGATAAATGATCCATTTGCCCCGAAATGACCCAGTCCAATAGGGAAATCCCAATTCAGTGGGCCTTTTGATACAATCAAATAGATTGCCACAAAGGCTCCATATTCTAGGAGCCCAAACTATGTGATTGAATAAATCCTCCTCTATCTGTTGCGGATCGAGGGCCCCTTCCCCTTCTTCAAACTCCGATTCGTATTTTTCATATAGAAATCCCTGATCAACGATAGAACAAGATCCATTTTGCATCATATCTAACTGATTCCTTGGTTCGGACCGAAGAAGTAATGTCACTCGATTATTATCAAACTGACTGCAATATTTTTCTGTCCGTGAGGATCCCGCCAGAGCCAGAGCGCCTTCTACTTCTAATAGTAATAATAGTAATAGGCCATGAACTAGATCAGAATCATTCTCAACGAATCCATAAGAAGTGATCCAATTTTTTTCATCGTGTCTGGATGAAGACCAAAGATCTTGAGCGACCGATCCGGCAGAACAACTCAAAAGATAAAGAAGTATCGTGAATTTCTTCATGCTCGTTCCAAGTTCGAAGTACCATTTGTACAAATAAGAATCCCCTACCTTACATGATTTCTTCTTCATATAAATAGATATAGGATCTATGGGGCAATTACTTAGAAGTACATTTTGTGTAACAGCCTTTCCTATCTGATAGAAAAGGATCCCATGATCCTGAACCGATCTTATCTGGGATCGAAAATCCCAAGTTTTTCTATGAAGAGCTGATCTAATTGTATTAGTTTCTATAATGGATTTCTTCTGTGTAATACTAATTGATAGGGCCTCATTGATAAGTGCTACAAGATCTCGCGCATTGGAACCCATGGTTATGGACCCGAATCCGTTAGTATGGAACATCTTCTTTTCCAAGTGAAATCCCCTAGTATATGAAAGAATGAAAAAGTGCTTTCGTTGTTGTGGAAGAAGAAGCCTTCGTATCTTAATGCATGTATTGAATTTATTCGGAGCTATTAGAGCGGGATCCACTTTTTGGGGAATATGAGTCGAAGCAATAACAAGAATCTTTCCAGTGGAACATCTTTCACAATCCCTGGAGAGATAGTTCTCTAATAGACCGAGGGATAAGTAATTCGACTCATTCACATGCAGATCATGAATGTTTGGAATCCATATTATGCAAGGAGACATTGCTTTTGCTAATTCGAATTGAAGGGTTATATCAAATCGGTCTATTTTCGGCGTCATATACATAGTTAGCACATTCGTCATAGTTAGCAGCTCCGTATCAATATCAAGGTCATCATCACTATCATCAATATCGTCACTATCATAAATATCGATATCATCAAG